AACCCATAAAGTCAAGGGAATGATTGTACAATTGCTTTATATAGACCCTTCCCGGGTGAAACCACAAGTCAAAATTACATTGCCAAAAATTGACAAGGTAAGATTTCCATTTATTCATCAAAAGAGCCGTCCCCCTTGAAAGCAGAATGGATTTTCCTTGATACCTAACATAATGCATGAAAGGATATTTGAACAAGCATAAGTTGGCCTGAAAATCCTTAGTGAAGACTTCGGCAAGACGTTCTATTTTTTCATAGAAATAGATTCGTTCAAGAAGGACCCCAAAGGATGTTGGTCGTAAATGAGAAGATTGATTATGGAGAAAGACGAAAATGGATTCGTATTCACATACATAAAAATTATATAACAAGAAGAATAATCTTTGATTTCTTTTTGTTAAAAAATGAAAACTGGTTTTCTTTGTAGCAATAATCTTATTGCAATTACAATACTCGTGTAGAAAGAATCGTAATAAGTGCAAAGAAGGGGCATCTTTTACCCAATAGCGAAGGGTTTGAACCAAGATTTCCAGATGAACGGGGTGAGGTATTAGTATATCTAACATAAAATTAAAATGTGAAAAATTGTCCTCTAAGAAAGGAAATATTGAATGAATTGATCGTAAATTATGAGATTTTAATATCCCTTTCCGTTCTTCAGAAGATATTAATCGCATAGAAAACGGAATTTCCACAATAAATGAAAATCCCTCTGATATCATTTTTGAATACAAATTCTTGTTGCGCCCCAAAAATGGATTTTGGCTAGAATCATTAGCAGAAGTAAGAAAATGATTCTGTTGATACATTCGAGTAATTAACCGTTTCACAATAAGGAAACTGAATTTATTGTCATAACCTGGATTTTCTAACAAAATAGCTCGGTTTAAACTATGGTCATGAGCAAGTGCATAAATATACTCCTGAAAGATAAGTGGATATAGAAAGCTGGGTTGTTGAGATCTATCAAGCTGTAAATATCTTTGGATTTCTTCCATTTGAAATTCGATTTGAATCCAAGATAGACGATTTTGGGGTTATCAAATGATACATAGTGCGATAGAGTCAAAACAGGGTATTCTAGTAAGAATAGATACCTCGGAAACAGGTAAACTTATCAACAGATTCTCTATTCCTTCTTTTTTCCATTTTTGGATAAGATTCTAGGATAAGAAGGTGGTTCAAAATCTTTTATTTTTTCAACCTAATCGCTCTTTTGATTTCGGAAAAACTTAATTTATCAATATACTGTTTCTTTTACACACACATCTCCCTTTCATAATGGAGAATTCAAATAGTTAGGATTCATTGAAAAAATCGAGAATCCACCCGTGGGGGGGGGGAGAAACCCTTCCTGCATCGGCACTAATATATTTTTAACGTCTAATTAGATCAGGAAATAATTCAAATTCAGAACGGAAGCTCGTTGCTTTGTCTTTCCTTATAGTTAATTGAAGCCGCGGGGCCCTATCCATTTATTCATTCGACCCAACTTTATTTTGTTCCATTCCAAGACTTCAAACGGGTTTTTGTACCGACCCGGTAAGAATGAAATATTGTCAGAACTCTCCGTCAATACGACATGCTATTTTTTCCATTCATTCCCTTTCAGGATCAGTCGTGGTCTTCCAAACTTTACCGATGGTATGGACGAATCCTTTGCTTCATCCAAATGTGTAAAAGATCCTAGCCGCACTTAAAAGCCGAGTACTCTACCGTTGAGTTAGCAACCCGAAAAGAAGAAACCAACTATAGAAGATAATCTATCGAATACAAAATATATGTATAATAAAAAAGAAGTGCATAAATACAATCGGAATGAAAAAAAATGAAACAATAAATTAAACAAAGAAATTAGACGAAGCAATTAAACCATTGAGCTAACAAATCGAAAAAATGGATTTTCTAATGAATTCGGAACATAAAAAAAATGAATAGATCAGATGAAAATATAAGAAATTCTCAGATAAAATTAGCTAAAGGAAAACAAAAAAAAAAGAAAAAAAGAAAATAAAATGAAAATAGAGGTTCCAAATTTATGGGTGGATCCCTTTGTTATCTCCTTTTTTCAATCAACCAAAAAAAGCTCGTGTATCAAAGAACCCGTCGTTTGAATGAAGTAAAGTAAAAAACCAAACAAACCAAATAACTAGATCTAACTTCACTTATCACGATGGATTATATTTGTTCGATACACTGTTGTCAATATAAATGTTACGAAAAGAATAGAATAGAAAAAAAGAAATTCAATTGAATTTCTTTTTTCTTAGTTAAATTAAAAAAAAAAATAAAAACCATCAAGTTGTCGAGAATGTCTAAATTTTCTAGGATCAAGAAAATAAGGTTTTGTCGTTATAGAACACAGGATTCGATGGAAACAATGATAAATAGAGCGGTAAGGGGGGTAAATAAAAAAGAGTAGAGAAAGGTTATCCAAAGTTATATACAAATCACTACCCCCCTTTTTTGTATTTCCTTAATTGAATTTCGTTTGATTAGGATGAAGTTCCTTAAAAACCCCCACCCTTTGAAAAATATCCTGAACAGTTCCTGTAGGCTGAGCCCCCTTTTCAAGGAAATAGAGAATAGCGGGAACATTTAAATAAGTTTGATTCTTTATCGGATCATAAAAACCTACTTTCTGAAGATCTTTTCCTTCTCTTCGAGATCGAACATCAATTGCAACGATTCGATAGACGACTCATTGAGATAGATGTAGATGAACAATACACCCCCCCTAGAAACGTATAGGAAGTTTTCTCCTCGTACGGCTCGAGAAAAAAGAATTGGATTTGAAGTCTTATCTATGGTATGGAATTCGAATAAATTAGATAAATGACAAAAGGTTCCATAAAATCATCAAATCAATTAGACTAGGGTTTAAGTCTTTTTTTTTTCTTCTTCTTTCCTAAAAATGAAAAAGAAACCATTCGTACTCATAACTCAAGTTAGATAACTCTCAAATAATTTAAAAGAGAATCTTTCATTTATTGAGTGGTCTTTGCCCCTTTTTTGTTTGTCTCGGTTAAAATCTATTTTGATTCTTAAGTCTGGCCCAGTTAGTGAGACGATTAAAAGGGTGTTTCCTTGTTCTGAGATCCTTTATCTTTGTTTTAAATCATTGGGTTTAGGCATTACTTCGGTGCTTCTTAATCCTTTCAAAATGGCAGCAACATACCCCTTTTTGTGATTTCCTTCTATCAAAGAATCCTACGGACAATTGATTCCCGCGTGATACACTTTGGATCGAAAGGGTTTGATTAATTCCAACAAATTTTCCTTTTGAATTGGAAACTTGCTCGAATGGGATCCCTTCGATTTCTATATCGAAGATATATTCACGAAGTTGCTCCAATTTATTGATTTGCATTAACCCTAGATTCTTGTCCTGAGAAATGAATTAATACTTTCTACTCGAGCTCCATCGTGGACTATTTAGGTTACCAACGGATGTCGAAGCCAAGAGCACCTTCATTCCTATAGAAATCGAAAATGGTGGATATAAGAAAGAATCCACAATGGATCATGTCCTTCAAGTCGCACGTTGCTTTCTACCACATCGTTTCAAACGAAGTTTTACCATAACATTCCTCTAATTTGGAACCAGTATGGAATTGATTCAATTATGGAATCATGAATAGTCATTGGTTCGTAGACATCGTAATCTATATCCTTTTCTTCTATAATTAGAATATAGAATAGAGATTCTATATATAGCTATAGATCGGTAAAAAATATAGCTATAAATCGGTAAAGAGGTTTCTGAAAAAGTTTTAGCAAGTCCTCTTATCTTAATTAAAAAGAATTGAAATTTAATAATTAAATCGAAATCTAAATAGGTTAAGGTTAAATATTTCAATTTGAAAATTTCAAATCGAGGAGATCAAAAACCTTTTTCACAAAAATAGAAGGATACATATACGTTAAACATTTCCTCATTTTTGATGTATTTTGTTTAAACTGTGTAGTTCAGCAAGATTTGGTTAATCGAATCTTGCCATACATAATAGAATAGAAAGTGAATAAAAGATAATAAAAGATATAAAACACTTCCTTCTTAAGTGTTACATAAATTTACAATTTTTTATTAGGGCCAAACACGAAATACTTAAAAAGCGAGATTCAAAGAAAATACATCGGGTAGATATATAATTACATATATAATTTGATTTTTGTTAATGCAATTCAGGCAGACACAGACACGGAAATTTTAATGCCTTCGGTTAATGTATTCGCCCCCCGGGACTACGGGACTAATGGGGCATAAGAGAAATCAAAATGGGAATTATGATCTGCGATGCGGACTGGCTAGGTACAAACCCAAACAAGTCCAAATTAAGTTGCTCCTATTTTTATTTTAGTCTAACCCCTTAGGAGAATTAATCCTATTGAGTTTGAATCAATTTCATTAGTACCAAAATAGTTAGAATTAAGAAATCTATATATAATATATATAAATTCATCAAAAATTTGTTTACGGGATAGGTAATAATAGATAGGATCCTTGAAAATTCAAATATTGATAAAATAGAAAATCAATATGGGACGGAATGTTTTTCTAAATAACTAACGTCCCGAAACAAGATGGGGTTGGGCATATGATGAAAAGACCCTTTTTTTTGTTTGAATTCAAACTCTTGGAACCCATGTTCCCAATTTACCTGAATCAGAAATAGAGTCAATTACATCTGCGTGTTATTTGAACTCGATTCAAATCAGTTTGTGTAAAAAAGATATGATTCATGCATAAAAATAAAAGAGAAAAATCAGAAGCAAGAAAGATATTCCATCTAACATTAGACTTTACCCCATTCAACAAAATCTTTATTCTATTCTAACATAATGAATATGTTCTGGGACGGAAGGATTCGAACCTCCGAATGGCGGGACCAAAACCCGTTGCCTTACCACTTGGCCACGCCCCATTTAGATTTCTATTCGATACTACTAAAGTATAATATTGGTATTCATTATTTGTCAACTCCAATCTAATCTATTCTATAGATATTTAGATTGTTACTAGGATTTTATTAAATATAGAATTAAACTTAATTTATTGATCATTAGATATAATTCAATTAAGATATTGTATGAAAGTATGATTTCTTCCATTCTCTTTTGAGAATTGGAGGATTTTTGATTGGGTGAGTTCAAAAGAAAAGAAGGATTTTTTGTCTACCTAAATTTTTCCCTTTTTCCTTATATCAATAACTCAATCAAAATGCAATTATCTCCAAGAACAATCTGCTATGCTTAATATCTTTAGTTTGATCTGTATCTGTCTTAATTCTGCCTTTTATTCAAGTAGTTTTTTCTTCGGAAAATTGCCCGAGGCCTATGCTTTTTTGAACCCAATCGTAGATGTTATGCCAGTCATACCCGTGTTCTTTTTTCTCTTAGCTTTTGTTTGGCAAGCTGCTGTAAGTTTTCGATGAGATCTTTAATCTAAATTATTTGAATTTAATAATTAAGAATTTCCTAGAAAGTTCATGATTTTTTTCTAGAAAGAGACTCGGTTCTTGATATCCAAATAGGATATGTGGTAGAAAAATGGAGGAGCTATTCTCTTTTTTTTTTCAAAAAAAAATTATCTTGGAGATTGTGTAATGCTTACTCTCAAACTCTTCGTTTACACAGTAGTGATATTTTTTGTTTCTCTCTTCATCTTTGGATTCCTATCTAATGATCCTGGACGCAATCCTGGACGTGAAGAATAAGGGGTTTTCTTTTCTATTTTCTTAGGATTTTATGTTTAGATAAGAACAAAGGATTTTCCAAATTTGAAAAAAAAAAAGAAAAATCAAGTCATCAAGGGAAGCGGAAAGAGAGGGATTCGAACCCTCGGTACGAATAACTCGTACAACGGATTAGCAATCCGCCGCTTTAGTCCACTCAGCCATCTCTCCCAATTGAAAATTGGGTTAGATTACACATAAAATAAGGAGTATTTCTTTCTCTATTATATAGATATGTACAATTTTTATCAGCAATTTATTTTCGATAAATAAAGGAAAGGGCTCGAAAGTGCCAACAATATAAAGAAAACTAAAAACGACCCTTTCACCTTGAGGTTATTTTGTTCGAAAGACCCTTCTTATTGACACGGCCTGGCCTGGTCAGTACCTAGCCGGGCCTTTTTTTGTTCCAACTAATTATAGATTATAGATAAATAATGATGATTTTTCATTTATCTGATTTGAAAACAAAAATGCTTAGTATTATATTTATATAAATTTATATAAAGTGAATAGGAAATATTTAAGCACGAACAAAAAAAGAAGAAGGACTATTTCCATCCGCGAAAACGAAAAAAAAAGGGGTCAATACTCTAAATTTTATTATTTTTTAATGATCCTATCTTTATTATATTAATATACCCCATTTCATTTCCCGATTCGACAAAAGGTCCAGTTGTATACAATAATCGCATTGTAGCGGGTATAGTTTAGTGGTAAAAGTGTGATTCGTTTTTTTAACCCTTTGATAGTTAAAGGGTCTTTGTTTTCGGTTTGATTCGTATTCCGACCAAAAACTTTATTTGCAAAAATAAAAGGATTTAATCCTTTACCTCTCAATCACGGATTCGAGAAAAAATATACATTCTCGTGATTTGTATCCGAGGATCGCTTAGAAAGTGAGAAATTGGATTATGAAATTACGAAACATAATTTTGGAATTGGATTAATACTTCCAATTGAATAAGTATGAGTAAAGGATCCATGGATGAAGATAGAAAGTAGGTTTCTAATCGTAACTAAATCTTCAATTTTTGCTTTACAAATAAAAAATTGAATCAAAATAGCTATTAAACGATGACTTTGGTTTACTAGAGGCATCGACCTGTTATTTTAGCTCGGTGGAAACAAAATCCCTTTCCTCAGGACCGTCTCAAATAAAAATAGAGAACGAAGTAACTAGAAAGATTGTTAGAATTACTCTCTTCTAGAGGGATCATCTAGAAAGCGATTAGTTTTGTCTGTAGTCAGACAAAAGTTGACATAGATGTTATGGGTAGAATTTTTTTTTGTAATTTTGTTCACATCCATAAAGGAGCCGAATGAAACTAAAGTTTCATGTTCGGTTTTGAATTAGAGACGTTCAAAATGCTGAATCGACGTCGACTATAACCCCTAGCCTTCCAAGCTAACGATGCGGGTTCGATTCCCGCTACCCGCTTTCTATTCTTTTATTTTATTCGAAATTATTCTATATTCTAGACTTAGTGCATCATTTAATATACAGACAGTTTCCAAAATTATCTCACATACAATCCGATTCTTTTTTTTTCAGCGAAGAAGTGGGGAAAGTCAAAATACGAAAAAAATCGGAATGAAAAGCGTCCATTGTCTAATGGATAGGACAGAGGTCTTCTAAACCTTTGGTATAGGTTCAAATCCTATTGGACGCAAATTATTTCCATATATATATTTTTTTAGATTTTGATATCACGAAAGACTTTTCGAGTAACTTGAATTTGAGACCCTTAATTACCATTACCTTT